GCCCTTAACCCAAATTATGGAAAAAAAAAAATAAAATAATAAAATAAATATAAATATATATATATAAAATAAATATAAATATATATATATATAATAAATATATATATATAATAAATATATATATATATTATTTGTTATTTTATGTTATTTGTATTTTATGTTATTTGTTTTTTTATGTTAAATGTTGAAAGTTAAAAAAAACTATTATTCACAGAATAAAGTATAGATAATGATTAAAAAAAACGATCTATTCCGAACAATACATGTCTTTCACATACAACGATAAATAAAAATGAGTAACCCTTTTCGAATGGCAGTTCCAAAAAAATGTATTTCTATGTCAAAAAAACATATTCGTAGGAATATTTGGAAGAAAAAAGGATATTTAACTGCAGTAAAAGCTTTTTCTTTAGCGAAATCGGTTTCTACCGGACATTCAAAAAGTTTTTTTGTGCGACAAACAAATAATAAAGTCTTGGGATAATTGGAATTGACATAGCCCGAAGAACTGAAAATTTTTTAAGATGAACGATTCACATTAATTAATGTATTGAACTACTCAATACAATATTAGTTAGAACTAGCTGCTGTGGTATGTAGAATAAGAGTTTTCTGTATATTGGGTTCTTATTAAGAATAGTATTTTTTCCCTATCCATTAACTTTTCACAATAGAAAAATAGGATTAAGATTTTCTATTGTGAATAGTACAATTGTCATAGAAATTTAAACTCTTTTATTTTGTTATATGCCTAACCTAAAACTTAATTGGTTTGGTAAATCTTACCTTATTTATATTATATACATATACACAATGAAGAGTATTAATACTTAATGATACTAAAGTATCGGAATCGTTAGAAAAATTCCAAATGGATTTAGTGATGAAATTGTAATACATATGAGATCTTAGTTATTTGATTTTTTTTTTTCATTGAAAAAAAAAATCAATCTTTTTCATTTATCCGATTTCATTTATCCGATTTCATTTATCCGATGAAATCGGATAAATGAAAAACAAATCATCAAAAAAATAGAAAGAAAAAGGACAATTCTTAATTCTATACCTCTACTGAGAGCAAAACTATCGAAATTTCAACTGTATCGGGGAACTTAGTTTATAGTACGTGAAAGTTGATTGTTAAAACTGAACCTAGGACGATACTAACTAAGGATTATTTTATTGAAGATTCAAATATGAATTTAAACGAGTCTTTTTTCATCGATTCTAATGTTTCCTAAACTATATTGAATCCTTGATTCTTGACGATTCAACATGAAATGAATATTATTATTTCAAGTAAGCCGCCATGGTGAAATCGGTAGACACGCTGCTCTTAGGAAGCAGTGCTAGAGCATCTCGGTTCGAGTCCGAGTGGCGGCATCCTATAAAAGAGACACAATGTATCCTATAATGTATTCAATTTTAATGTATTCAATTTCCGATTTCAATTCTGTAATGGGACACCTTTTTTTATGATATTTGTGACTTTAGAACATATATTAACTCATATCTCTTTTTCGATCATTTCAATTGTGATTACGATTCATTTCATGAACTTATTAGTCTACGAAATCGTAGGATTACGTGATTCATCGGAAAAAGGGATGATAGCCACCTTTTTCTCTATAACAGGATTATTAGTTTCTCGTTGGATTTCTTCAGGACATTTTCCGTTAAGTAATTTATACGAGTCATTAATCTTCCTTTCATGTAGTTTCTTTATTATTCATATAATTTCCAAGAAATTGAACCATAAAAATGATTTAAGCACAATAACTACCCCAAGTACTATTTTTACTCAAGGCTTCGCTACGTCGGGTCTTTCAACTGAAATGCATCAATCCGCAATATTAGTACCTGCTCTACAATCTCAGTGGTTAATGATGCACGTAAGTATGATGTTATTGAGCTATGCAGCTCTTTTATGCGGATCGTTATTATCAATCGCTCTTCTAGTCATTACATTTCGAAACAACATCAATTTTTTTTGTAAAAGCAATAATTTCTTAATTAGATCATTTTTCTTTGGTGAGATTAAATACTTGAATGAAAAAAGAAGAAGCGTTTTTAAAAACACTTCTTTTCTTTCATTTCGAAATTATTACAAATATCAATTGACTCAGCGTTTGGATTTTTGGAGTTATCGTATGATTAGTTTAGGGTTTACCTTTTTAACTATAGGCATTCTTTGTGGAGCAGTATGGGCTAATGAAGCATGGGGATCTTATTGGAGTTGGGACCCGAAGGAAACTTGGGCATTTATTACTTGGACCATATTCGCGATTTATTCACATACTAGAACAAATCAAAGTTTACAAGGTACGAATTCGGCACTTATAGCTTCTATAGGATTTTTTATAATTTGGATATGCTATTTTGGGGTCAATCTATTAGGAATAGGTTTACATAGTTATGGTTCATTCACATTAACATCTAATTGAATAAGCTACATGAAAAATACATAAGAATATCGTCCCATATATAACGAAAGTTTGCT